AAAGTCGTATAAATGGAATTAATCAAATTCAATTTATCCCGTTCTATCGCAGAGTATTCATTCACTCGATACTGATCTGCGTCTATTTCTACTTTACGTAAGCGAGCCCGGGCTTTTTCCAACTGTTCAACGGCTCCCTCGCGTAATTCTTCTGAATTTCGAATAGTATTCAAGATTCGCTGCTTTCGATTATCTAATAAATCACTTAATGAAAGTAGATTATTTCCATTCCTTTCAAAATTTCCATGATCCCTTCCCGAACCAAACATGAATCTTTCGATTCATTTGGCTCTCACGCTCAATTACTTCAATTACGTATTTTGTATGGTAAATTCATATATCTATTTTTTGAATGTAATGAGCCTATCCTCTATTCTCTCGTCATATTCAAAAAGAAAAAATTCTTGAAAGGAATCACGAATCCAAGACCAAAAGATTCGGAGGACTCTTCTGACCAAACAAAAACTATGTAATTGTCAGCAAAGTTGTTTAGTTTTCTTTTTGCAATCCAAAAATGGTTTCTTACTTTAAAACACAATAATAGATAGGTTGTCCATTCAGCATTGTCTAAAAAGGGAATCAAATCCAATAAGTAGTTTCAATCAGTTTATCGATATGAGTGTTCTATAGCAATAAAATGATTTTTTTTGAAGCCATTTCTATATTATCATATAGATACTAACAGAGGGGTAGAAAGAATACCAAGCTGCGTCTGGACTTCAAATGATTTAGCTTTAACCATGTTACTGATCCCACATTATTAGGTGATAGAGAATCGAAGTCTATTGACCAATGAATTACGAAATGCTATGGTTCTTCCCTATGATTTCTGAATTGATTTCATTTATTTCGAAGGAATTCGCAAGCTCATGCACCTTTCGTTCCTAGTTATAACGGAAAAAGTACAGCTGGTTGGATCCAGCCTATTCTTGAAAGAAACAACTCGCACACACTCCCTTTCCAAAAAAGATCAATACCCCAATCACTACACTTAGATTTATTGGATTTGTTGCTAAAATATCGGTATTAAACCCGAAACTCCCGGCGAATGGCCAGTGGCCTAAAGAAAGGAAAGCATCGGTTACATTTTTCATATGATCTCCTCTTATAGATAGACTCAAAAATCGAACAGAAGTCTTTTTGTATCACTTTGTATCACTTCGCCCCCTTTCTATGGGGGGATCGTGGTTGGGTACTGACGCAATTAATCAAGAGGATAATCATTCTCATTTTCTCATTTCTTCCTATTTAGAAATCGACTCGAAAATCGATTTTATTTTTGAAGAAATTCTGAATTCCCCGCTGCAACCCTTCCTAAAAAGGGCCTTCTTGGACTACAAAGGGGAAGGCTGAAAGCGAGTCGGCATGCTAATTCCTCATCCGCAAATCAGCCCTTCCCGTGGGTTATTTTTTCAACGAATGAGGAATTGTAAGAATGAAATCTTGCTAGAATGTGAAAAAGCAAAGCAGAAGAAAAAGGCAATCCAAAATGAAAAAAAGGTTTTCATATTTCTAAGATTAAACAAAAGGATTCGCAAATAAAAGTGCTAATGCGACAACCAGGCCATAAATTGTTAAAGCTTCCATAAAAGCGAGGCTAAGTAACAAAGTACCTCGTATTTTCCCCTCCGCCTCTGGCTGTCTTGCGATACCTTCTACCGCTTGGCCCGCAGCAGTACCTTGACCAACTCCAGGTCCAATAGAAGCAAGCCCTACAGCCAATCCAGCAGCAATAACGGAAGCGGCAGAAATCAGTGGATTCATGATAAGTTCCTCGTCCCAAAAAAAGAAATGGTTAATGATACACTCACCCAATGATTATGATTTAATTATTCCCTCGCTACGATTCATCCAGTCGAAATAACTACGAACTTCGCATAGGAGACTCTCCGCATAAATTCATATTCGGAGATCAAATTAGAGCGACCGTTAATTCCTATTGAACTAGCTAATATACCATATACATGTATTTCTTTCCTAATGGAAACCAACCCTTCATCCATCTTAGAGCCAATCGGATTTGAGAATCATTCGTTGAAACAACCACAAGAGTTGCCTTAGCGCCATTTAAGTCAATTCCCTCTTTGCATTTTTTATTTTTTCGAAATTCCGTTTTTGTAAATTCTTCTTTCCTGCTCTTTATCATGATCCTGCATGGATACAATCAAAAAGGACAAATTGATTAGTACAGACTCATTGCGTAAAAAGTGATTGATCAAAGTTCATTCCATTTAGTATTTATGAAAAATTTTTTTGCCCCTCAGTGAATCAAATCAATTGAAAAGGAAATCATTCTAGTTGACAAGTGGGATTGGTCAACCCATAGAAAAAATATTCATTGAAGGGAGATATCGATATAAGTGGACCAAAGGCAAATTTTTGGCACAAAATCTTTTAGATCTCTTTCCCTTTTTTTTACAATTCTCTGTTCAATAGCCTAATCTTTTTTGCTATTACTCTAAATCGTATATAGTGTCGGTATAGATATTGTTTTTTCGAAGTCGATTAGTTTGAGTCGCGCCTATATTTCCTTCGTCGAAGCGAAAAAAAAGACTCTTTCGAAAACTAGTCAATGGTGGCCCTCCATGGATTCACCTATATAAGCCGCGGCTAAAGTTGCAAAAATAAGAGCTTGGATACCACTTGTAAATAATCCAAGGAACATGACAGGGATAGGAACCACTAAAGGTACTAACGAAACAAGAACAACAACTACTAATTCATCAGCTAATATATTTCCAAACAGGCGAAAACTAAGTGATAAGGGCTTTGTGAAATCTTCTAAGATGTTAATAGGTAAAAGGATTGGGGTTGGTTGAATATATTTCCCGAAATAAGCTAATCCCTTTTTAGTAAGACCCGCATAGAAATATGCCACTGACGTGAGTAAAGCCAAAGCAACCGTAGTATTTATATCATTCGTGGGTGCGGCTAACTCCCCGTGCGGTAATTGTATGATTTTCCAAGGTAAAAGAGCGCCCGACCAATTAGAAACAAAAATAAAGAGAAACATAGTTCCAATAAAAGGAACCCAAGGGTCGTATTCTTCTCCAATTTGAGTTTGACTTACATCTCGAATGAATTCAAGGACATATTCGAAGAAATTCTGAACGCCGGTCGGAATGGTTTGTGGTTTCCGAACAGCTAGCGCAGCGGAACCTAATAAGATAGCAATTACAACCCACGAAGTAATCAGTACTTGGCCGTGAACTTGGAAACCCCCGATTTTCCAATAGAAATGTTGGCCTACTTCCACACCGGATAGCTCGTATAACCCTTTTAGTATGTTGGTGGAACCTGATAAAAGATAAAGATTCATATTGCTCTCTGACAAAAAGAAAACTTTAAACGAAATTATTTTGATTCAACCATCTTTTTCTTGACTTAACTACTTGAATCGTATATTTGGAATACCAACTAATCACACTCTATAGCCCAGTTCTTTTTATCTCGTTTTTGAGATTCAGAAATAGTAAGCGATTCGATAAATCTATGAGGGTTCCGAAACGGCATAAGTTCTTTTTATTCTTATTAATTACGGATTTCTTAGAGACTCAGAACGGCCCTCACGAATTGCGAATACTAATTTGTTAAGAATAAATCGGAGGGAAGAGATAGAATCATCATTCGCTGGAATCGAAATATCTGCGAGATGGGGGTCACAATTTGTATCGATTAAACAAATTGTTGGAATTCCTAAAGTGATACATTCCTGAAGGGCCGTATATTCTTCGTGCTGATCAACAACGATTACAATATTGGGTAAGTCTGTCATATATTTAATCCCGCCAAGATATCTTTGCAAGTGAGATAATTGTCTTTTCAAGATGGCCGCATCTCGTTTCGGAAGACGATCCAATCTTCCTGTTTTTTGTTTGGTTCTCAAGTCTCTAAACTTCTGAAGTCGCGTTTCTGTAGTCGACCAATTCGTTAACATCCCGCTGAGCCATTTTTTATTAACATAATGACACCGAGCCCTTATTGCAGCCCGTAATACTGAATCAGCTGCTTTTTTTTTAGTGCCAACAATTAAGAATTGTTTTTTCTTACTGGCTGCATCAAAAACCAAATCACAAGTTTCTGATAAAAAACGAGCAGTTTTAATAAGATTTGTAATATGCCTACCTTTGCGCTTTGCAGAGATATAAGGTGCCATTTTAGGATTCCATTTTCGAATATCATGGCCAAAATGAACTCCCGCTTCCATCATCTCTTCCAAATTTATGTTCCAATATCTTCTTGTCATTTCTCCTCATACTCCTCCCTCTTTTTGTTTGTTTTTTTTCAAAAAACAAAAAGAGACGAGGTACCCTGAAAAAAAAAAATTGTTCCGATGGAACCTTCCGAGATTGGCCCAAAAGATAGGGCTAAGCCATTCTTCTTTTCTATTCATTATTATTTTGATTACTCTTACCAAATCAAATGACTGGATCAAATCCAAATAGAGATCCTTTTAAAATCAAAAGGGTTAATCTGCTAATCATTAAATACTAGAAATGATTGTTCTGATGGATCGGGGAAATTCTTTGAAAGGAAAGAATCAAATAAGGTTTTGTGGTGAAATAAAATATCTCTCATTTCCCCCTCGAATAGATTCTTCTCTTTTATTTCCAAGGGAAGATGCTTATGTTGCCTTGGAGGGTGCACTAATCCTTTGCCTTTGAATCCAGTACCAACCGGTATCATTCCCCCCAGAACAACATTCTCTTTCAGGCCTTTCAACCAATCGATACGACCCCGGAGAGCCGCTTTTGCTAAAACTCGAGCAGTTTCCTGAAAACTCGCTTCAGATATGAAACTTTGAGTATTCAGAGACGCTCTGGTTATTCCCAATAAAACAGCTCGGTAACAGATCGCTTCTTCCAAAGCGCGTCCCATTCGTTCCGCTCGCAACAATCCAACGAGTTCTCCGGGTAAAAAAACATTAGACAGTCCGTCTTCTGAAACCAACACTTTGGAGGTTATTTGACGGACAATAATTTCAATATGCCTATTATGTATCTGCACGCCCTGGGATCGATAAACCTTTTGGATCTTATTAACTAACGAGATACGACTTTGCACTATAGTTAGCTCAGCACCAATCAAGAATCCCCAAGGAATTCCAAGAATTCTTATTATACATTTGTTCCAACCCTCCACCCTCTTTTTGAGATTCATTGATATTGAAGCAATTGAACGCACTTCTAACACCTGTTCCACTTTTGGAAGACCTTGCGTTATATCACCAGATCTTGATTTTTCATAGATAAATGTAACTAATGTATGTCCTTTAGAAAGTATTTTCCCATAATGACCATGCACAGTTGCCCCTGGGGTAGCCAAAAAGGGCTTAGCCAATCGTATTATTACAGAGTCAACTTGAACAATTAGAACTTGACCCGATTTTAGATGCGGTCCTTTTTTGGCTATCCGTACATTTTCACAAATAAACTGCCCAAGACTAATGATTGTAGATGACTTTTCACAACAAGTGTAATGCAAAAAATCCCAATTTAATTCAAATGGATTCAAAATGATGTTCTTGCACGGATCGGGCTTCACAATTTTCCCATTTTCATCCATTAAAAAATATTGAAGTACTTGAAAAGTCGGTTTCAAATTGTCAAGTTGGAAATAGTTCGTTACCAAGATCTGATTAGAAGTTATTAAATGTGAAAATGAATAAAAATTAGCAATTTGAAAATCTGTTCCTAAAGGACCCAACAATTTCCTAGTTGAAATGAGGGGGTCCTTGTGACTGAATTCTTTTATCACATCGGGAGACTTTACAGCGTTGAATGGACCTAGTCGCGAACAAGAACAATTGGATGCTGACAAAATTATCAAAGATTGGCATTCGTTATTTTGATTCAACAACGTATGGATAGTTCCTTGATGTTGGGTAAGGGATTCTCGAATCCTTGCTCTGGAATAGGAATAAATGGAAGAAAAGGGGTTGATCCTAGTACGATCTGATTCACTCTCGGAGATCAACCCTGAACCCGATAGATCATTCCTTTTGATAGTATACGAAATAGGCGATTTTGCTAAATCGATTCTTAGAAAATCTTGAGTCAAACCATTTGTCCTTATTTCAACAAAGGAAGCACGGGCCTCGTCGCTAGAAGAACTTTTTTTGTCTTGATCCCAATTCAATACTAAACAAGTCCGAACTAATTGAATACCTGTCCCCGAACTTGCCCGAATTAGCGTGCCGTTTCCATAAAAGATATAATTGACAATTTGAAGTTGTACATTATCCCTTTCTTGCAGTATATCTGGGGGTAACAGTCTTACTAAATTAATGCCATCCGTTATTTCGTATGTCATGACAGGTCGAACTAAAACAAAATAGTTTCTCTTGGTAAGTGTGAGCCGTTGGATATAGAGCCATTTTTTGTCTTCCGTGGAATTTCTCTTTCCTGTTCTTGATGGTATCAAAACGCCACTATGTTGGGAGATCTTTGCTGTCTTTCCAGGAAAATGGATATCTCCAGGAAAGATTCGAAGTTCAATTCTTTTTTTTTTTCTCTCCACTCGGACTAACCCGCCCACTCGGCTTCTTATCTTTAAAGTGATTGGTGTATCTCCTCCAATAATACTATTGTTTCTTACCAGTATCGAAGAAGATTCGGGTAAGAGATGCACTTCCTCGGGAATAAAAAAAAATCGATCGACTTTTATTGGGTCTTTTGGCTTTAATTCCGTGACTCCCCCATATTCAATGAAATCCTCTTTTTTGACGATTGCCTGCATTTCGACTGTTTCATATTTAGTAATTCCCGAGTGCTTTCTTCTATATTGCGGATCATCGAAATATGCAAGAATACTGTTTTTACGGAAAATCCCATTGATCGGTATTTCAATTGAGATCCCCAAAGAGGGTGTTAGTTCGTTCTCGCGTTCTTGAATCGTTTGGAGTGGGATGATGAATCGATTTCTTCGCCGCTTTGCCAATAAATCAGAATTCTCGTCGAGAATGGCCATATATCTGCGATTACAAAGACCCGTTATGATTCGATTACGTTCTGAAGAATTAGGAATCCCACCCCCCTTTTTCCCAGAACACTCCAACCTAAAGAATTTGGGTCTCGCTTGATTAGTAGTTCCTGAGGGATTAGAAAGAGAATGAGCGTTCATTTGATCTTGATCCTTGTGAATCGAAAGGGAGATGAGACTGGATTTCCATGGCTCCCCTAATAAGATCCATAAATGACTTGTTTTTGGTAAGAGATGAACATTCCCATATGTAAATACCGATGCATGATATACATCGGTATTCCAATGCATTTCGCCCTCTGAATCAGAATAAATATGTTTTAGAACCTTCTCTTTAACACTAAAAGTGGCTGTTCCTGCGCGCATCTCAGCAATTACTTGCTCTGATTCTACATATTGATCATTTTGAACTAAAAGAAAACTTTTGGACGGAATACGCACATTGTGCATAATATCTTCACTCTCAATAGTTACATACACGTCTATTGAACATAGAAAGGCAGGATGTCCATGACGTGT